GAATTAGAAGCCTTTGCACAATTCGCTTCTGATCTCGATAAAGCTACTCAGAATCAATTGGCAAGAGGTCAACGATTACGTGAATTACTCAAACAATCCCAATCAGCTCCTCTTACGGTGGAAGAACAGATAATGACTATTTATACCGGAACAAATGGTTATCTTGATTCATTAGAAATTGGACAGGTAAGGAAATTTCTTGTTGAGTTACGTACTTACTTAAGAACTAATAAACCTCAGTTCCAAGAAATAATATCTTCTAGCAAAACATTCAACGCAGAAGCAGAAGCCCTTGTGAAAGAAGCTATTCAGGAACAGATGGAACGCTTTATACTTTAGGAACAAGCATAAAGAAATTGATCATTTTTTTAGAAAAAAAAATAGATGGAAATACATTGCGTCCAATAGGATTTGAACCTATACTAAAGGTTTAGAAGACCTCTGTCCTATCCATTAGACAATGGACGCTTTTGATTCATTTTCATTTTGCTTCTTGTTCGAAAAAAAATCGGATTGGATGTGATATTTTTTTAGGAATTGTATATTTAATTCAATCATGCATTAATTATTAATTAATATAGAGAAAATGAAAATAGCGAATATATAAGTAAGAGTTTTATATATTCATTCTTTATATTTCTTCCTATTAATATTAATTAAAAAAGAAATATAAAGAATGAATATATGAATTAATCTATAAATTCGATAAGAGAGGGTTTAAAGCGGGTAGCGGGAATCGAATCCGCATCGTTAGCTTGGAAGGCTAGGGGTTATAGTCGACGTTTTTAACGTCTCTAATCCAAAACCGAACATGAAACTTTGGTTTCATTCGGCTCCTTTATGGAAGATGGAGAAATTCTGAGATCTAAAAGATGTGAATGAAAATTCTACCCATAACATCTATGTTAGCTTTTTGTCTGAATATATTGAATTCAAAAATCCTTGCTTTCTAGATGATCCCGTTAGAGTAAGATAATTGTAACAATCTTTCTAGTTCCTTCGTTCTTTAATTTCTATTTTTTAAAATCCTTAGGAAAAGTACTTTGTTCCCACCGAGCTAAAACAATATGTTGATGTCTCTAGTAAATTAAAGTCATCATTTCATAGCTATTTTGCTTCAATCTCTTCTCTAGCAACTCAAAATTGAAGATTTAGTTACGGTTAGAAATACACTTTTATATCTTCTGCCATGGATCTTGATTCATAATTGTTTAATTGGAAGTAGGAATCCAACTCACAAATTATGTTTCGCAATTTTAGAATCCAATTTTTCAATTTCGATTGGATACAAATCACGAGAATTTCTATTTTTCCTCGAATAAGTCATTGAGAGGTAAAGGATTTCATCCTTTTAAGAAAAAAAGTTTTTAATCGGAATATAAATTAAACCGAGGGACCCCTTAACTATTAAGGGGATTAATAGAACGAATCACACTTTTACCACTAAACTATACCCGCTACAATGTATATATTGTATACAAATGCATTTTTTGTCGAACATAGGCATTTGACGTAATCAAAATAGGATCCTAAACGAATCATGCAAATTAGAGTGTTAACTTTGATTTTTATGTTCGCGAGATTAAATTAGTAAAAGATTAAATAACTAAAAAAAAAAACAAATACGAATTTATTTCGTTTTACTGAAGTAATTTTGATAGAGACGATTCACTAAAAGCACCAAAAGTGTAAAAGTCCCGAGTTTCTTTTGTTTATTATATATCTAGTTTTTATTACAAAAAATAGAAAAAAGGTAGTAAAAGAAAATAATAAGAAATGAGACTTTCTAGCTGTTTAAATTTACTAACAAGTCTTTCTGTTTTAAAAAAAGGGTTTTATCTTTATCTGTCATTCGTTGTAACGTAACAAAAAAGGGCCTGGCTAGGTATTGGTATTGACCTAGCCAGCCGGGGCGTGGGAGTAAAAGAAAAGGGCCCTTTCGATCAAAATGAAAAAAATGGGATCCTTTTAGTTCTTACTTTATCTAAATCTAAATTGAATTACTGACTAAAGGTTATACACATCTAATCTATATAATAAAAAAAAAAAAAGAAAGAAAGCCTTTTTTAATCCTTACTTTATGTGTAATGTAACATAGGAATTTGTTTTAAATTGGGAGAGATGGCTGAGTGGACGAAAGCGGCGGATTGCTAATCCGTTGTACAAGTTATTTGTACCGAGGGTTCGAATCCCTCTCTTTCCACCTCCCTCGATGATTTAGTATTTGAATTTGATTTATCTTTCAAAAATTTCAAATCATTTTTTATTTTATTCTTCACGTCCAGGATTACGCCCTGGATCATTAGATAGGAATCCAAAGATGAAGAGAGAAACAAAGAATATCACTACTGTATAAACGAAAAGTTTGAGAGTAAGCATTACACAATCTCCAAGATCATTTTTTTGGAAAAGGGGGAATAGATCATCTTTTTTTTATACCACATAGCCTAATCCTATTTTGATATTACGAAATGAAGTGCTTTCTAGAAATAGAAAAAATGGAAAATTTATGAAAATTATTTTGTAATAAGAGTCTTTCATTACTAAAATTGCATTTCACACCCAAAATTATCTATTTGAGAAGACTCTGATACTAAATAGGATTTAGGATTAGTATCATTCACTGGCCAACAAAATGGGATGATTTAGATTTCTCGCGTCTAGTCAAGAGTTTCTTTGAATTGAGGGTTTATTATTATGAGACTTATCTGATCCAATTGATAGAATTTTCGAAATAAATCCCGAATTTTATAGGATATAATATTCAAGATCTTAGCGAAAACTTACAGCAGCTTGCCAAACAAAGGCTAAGAGAAAAAAAAATAGAGGTATGACTGGCATAACATCTACAATCGGATTCAAAAAAGCGTAGGCCTCCGGTAATTTGGCGAAGACAAAATGACTCGAATAAAGAGCCGAATTAATACAGATCAAACTAAAGATATTAAGCATAACATATATTTTGTTCTTGGAAATAATTGAATTTTGATTGAGTTATTGATATGAAGTCAATAAAGAAGAAAGTAAGGAAGAAAAAATTCTTCTTTGTCTTTGAATTCACCCAACCAAAAACCCTCCCATTCTCAAATGGGATAGAAGAAATTCTACTTTACATACAATATCTTAATTGAATTATATGTAATGATCAATAAATTTTATTCTATAATATACACATATAAAAATCTTAGTAAGAATATATATATTTTCTAAATTTGATATTTATTTGTATTAGAATTGACTATCAACTAATACCAGCATTATTCTTTATTAGTGTCGAATAGAAATTTAAAATTTAAATGGGGCGTGGCCAAGTGGTAAGGCAACGGGTTTTGATCCCGGTATTCGGAGGTTCGAATCCTTCCGTCCCAGACCATATTCTATTCTAAATTATCGAAATTTGATTAGAATAAGATTCTTGTGAACAACTTTATATTTATGTTTAAAGGTTTAATATTGAATAGAATACAATTCTTATTTTTTTGATTCCAATAGAATTTATAGAAATACTAAGTTAAACAAAATAGGAAAATACGTATATAAAACTAGGAAATGCATAATTTATATTATTATTTTATTATTGCTCTATGTTTTATTTCAGCAAGAGTCATTTTTCGTTGTGAAACAAAAATTTTAGGATTTCTTAAATTGAAAAAGGCAAATTTCAATATCTAAACCATATTTAACACAGAATATCTATAAGAAGTTATTTGAAAAAATAAGAATAGAAACAATAAGGACTCAAGTCTGCCTTCCCATCAGTCTTTTTTATTCATTTCATAAAAATAAATGACAAAAAATTGAAATTATTCTTTTTTTATTTATATTTTTAGAATATAATGATTTTGATAATGAAAAAGTAAAATTGGAGTTACGTTGAATTCGTGCTAAAACCTCTTCAGAAGAATTTCTATCCATCTATCTAGAATAAAAGTGATAGAGTACTATGTAGCGAATGAACCAATGATTATTCACGATTCCATAATTGAATCAATTCCATACCGGTTCCAACTTAGAGAAATGTTATGGTAAAACTTCGTTTGAAACGATGTGGTAGAAAGCAACGTGCGACTTGAAAGACATGATCCATTGTGGATTTTTATATCCATCATTTTATATAAGAATGAAGGTGTTCTTGACTCGACATCATTTATTCTGTTTCACTACAAACCCATCGGGTTATAATGGAAATAGTCGATGATGGAGCTCGAGTAGAAATTATTGATTCATTTCTCAGGGGCAAAGGTCTATGGTTAATGCCAATCAATAAATTGGAAGAACTTCGTAAGTATATCGTTGATAGAGAAATTGAAAGGGTTTCCCGTTTTCAATCTAAGATTCTTTATTAGAAATAAATCGCAAAAAAGGTATGTTGCTGCCATTTTGAAAGGATTAAGAATCACCGAAGTTATGTCTAAACCCAATGATTTAAAACAAAGATTATAAGGATCCCAAAACAAGAAAAGATCTTTTTCATTGTTTCCATAATTGTACCATAATAACATAATAAAAATTCAAATATATTTGACAAATATATTTGAAATGAAAGAAACAAAAAGAGAGGTTTTAAGACCACTCAATAAATGAAATGCTTAAATATTTTCCTTTAAGCCACTAGAGAGTTATCTAACTTGAGTTATGAGTACAAATTATTTTTTTAAGGAAGTAAGAATAAAAAAAGGGGGATTTCAACCATTTTTTTTATAGACCTTTTTGTGATTCTATACATTAAGTCGACCTAAAATTTTTTTTGAATGAGCCGTACGAGGAGAAAACTTCCTATACGTTTCTGGGGGGGGTTACTTTTTTACATCTATCCCAATGAGCCGTTTATCGAATCGTTGCAATTGATGTTCGGTCCCAAAGAGAAGGACGAGATCTTCGGAAAGTGGGTTTTTATGATCCGATAAAGAATCAAACTTATTTAAATGTTCCTGCTATTCTATATTTCCTTGAGAAAGGTGCTCAACCTACCGAAACGGTTCAGGATATTTTAAAGAAAG